TTTTCGATGAGAATTTTTATTTTAATTGAAAAAAAAAATCTTTCTATATAGATAGATATTGAAGTGCTATCTCGGATTCAAAAAAAAAAAAAGAGAATCATTTCTTTCAATACTCACTTATTATTAGTTAACAATCCTAATCCTCATATGCTTAATTCTGATAGGAAATAAAATAGTAAAATAATTATTCATCGAATGACTATTCATCTATTGTATTTTCATCAAATAGGGGGCAGGAAGATTCTATGGAAAAATGGTGGTTCAATTCGATGTTGTCTAACGAGAAGTTAAAGTTAGAACATAGGTATGGTTTAAGTAAATCAATGGGAAGTCTTGATGCTATTGGCCATACCAGTGGAAATGATGAACCCCTTCTAAATGATATGGAGAAAAATTGGAGTGATAGTGTTAGTTATAGTTTCAGTAATGTTGATTATTTATTTGGTATCAGGGATATTTGGAGTTTGATCTCTGATGACACTTTTTTAGTTAGGGATAGTAATGGTGACAGTTATTCCGTATATTTTGATATTGAAAATCATAGTTTTGAGATTGACAATGATAGTTCTTTTCTGAGTGAATTAGAAGGTTTTTTTTCTAGTTTTTTGAATAGGGGGTCTAAGAGAAACAATCACTACTATTATCATTACATGTATGATACTCAATCTAGTTGGACTAATCACATTAATAGTTGCATTAATAGTTATCTTCGTTTTGAAGTCAGTATTAATAGTTCCATTTCAGGTGGTACTGACAATTACAGTGACAGTTACATTTATAATTTCATTTGTACTGAAAATGTAAGTGGTAGTGAAAGTGGAAGTTTTAGTATAAGAACTCGTAATAATGGCAGTGATTTCAATATAAGAGGAAGATCTAATGATTTCGATATAAATAAAAAATACAGACATTTATGGGTTCAATGCGAAAATTGTTATGTATTAAATTATAAAAAACTTCTTAGGTCAAAAATGAATGTTTGTGAACAGTGTGGATATTATTTGAAAATGAGTAGTTCAGATAGAATCGAACTTTCGATTGATTCGGGCACTTGGGATCCTATGGATGAAGATATGGTTTCTATGGACCCCATTCAATTTCATTCAGAAGAGGAACCTTATAAAGATCGTATCAATTCTTATCAAAGAAAGACAGGTTTAACTGAAGCTGTTCAAACAGGCATAGGTCAACTAAACGGTATTCCCGCAGCAATTGGGGTTATGGATTTTAAGTTCATGGGAGGTAGTATGGGATCTGTAGTAGGTGAGAAAATCACTCGTTTGATTGAGTATGCTACTAATCGATCTCTACCTGTCATTATTGTGTGTGCTTCTGGAGGAGCACGCATGCAAGAAGGAAGTTTGAGCTTGATGCAAATGGCTAAAATATCTTCTGCTTCATATAATTACCAATCCACTAAAAAGTTATTCTATGTACCAGTCCTTACATCTCCTACAACCGGTGGAGTAACAGCCAGTTTTGGTATGTTGGGAGATATCATTATTGCTGAACCTAATGCGTACATTGCATTTGCGGGTAAAAGAGTAATTGAACAAACATTGAATAGGACAGTACCCGATGGTTCACAAGCGGCTGACTATTTATTCCATAAAGGCTTATTTGACCCAATCGTACCACGTAATCCTTTAAAAGGTGTTCTAAGTGAGTTATTTCAGCTCCATGGTTTCTTTCCCTTGAATCAAAATTCAAAAAATTAAAGTATAGCACTAGATTCAGTTATTTTGTTTGTAGCGAACAAGTATTTAGTTCATCATAATAAAAAAAAACTAAGAAAAATGTTCTTTGGTGATATAAGTTACACTTTCTAGTAAGAGTCAGAAGTTTCGGATAATTTTTTTTCTTTAAATTTAATATTTTAATATTATTTTTATATTTCAAATTTCTATTTTAATATAAATATATTATTTAGAAATTATATATTTATATATACTTAATTGTTTATATATACTTAGTAGTATAATATACTATAAAATACAATAGTCAATATTACCTAATATTACTTATAATAGATATACTTATCATATCATAAGATATCTTTCTAATAGATACAAATATATAGATACAAATATTAAATCGAGGCACCCATTCTATGACAGATCTCAACTTACCCTCTATTTTTGTGCCTTTAGTGGGCCTAGTATTTCCGGCAATTGCAATGGCTTCTTTATCTCTTCATGTCCAAAAAAATAAGATTGTCTAGATCCAATGGGACCAAATCCTATCAATTTATTTCAACACTGTATCATAATACAGATATTTTTTTAGTGCAATATGGTACGATATGTGGCTCTTTCCACACACAAATGAAAGAACTGTTATGTATGCGGATACATGCTATCTGCATAAATGCATGTATATATATATAGCTGGTTAAAAATGGATCAGTAAATATTTTTAATAGAAGGTCAATGTATCTAACCAATTACTCCACATCAGAATAGTGCTAGTTGATGAAAGTTACTTCGGGATCAAGAAAGGTAAAGTCAAATTTGGGTTATTCTCTCAATTCCAATCGAATGCAACTGGATCTAGTATAGTATGAATTGGCGATCAGAACATATATGGATAGAACTTATAAGGGGGTCTCGAAAAACAAGTAATTTTTGCTGGGCCTGTATCCTTTTTTTAGGTTCACTAGGATTCTTAGCGGTTGGAACTTCCAGTTATCTTGGTAGGAATCTGATATCCATATTTCCATCTCAGCAAATTCTTTTTTTTCCACAAGGAATCGTGATGTCTTTTTATGGGATCGCAGGTCTGTTCGTTAGCTCCTATTTGTGGTGCACAATTTTGTGGAATGTAGGTAGTGGTTATGACCAATTCGATAGAAAAGAAGGAATTGTGTGCATTTTTCGTTGGGGATTTCCTGGAATAAATCGTCGCATCTTCCTTCGCTTCCTTATGAGAGATATCCAATCAATCAGAATTGAGGTTAAAGAGGGTCTTTATCCTCGTCGTGTCCTTTATATGGAAATCAGAGGTCAAGGGGCCATTCCCTTGACTCGTACTGATGAGAATTTTACTCCACGAGAAATTGAACAAAAAGCTGCCGAATTGGCCTATTTCTTGGGCGTACCAATTGAAGTATTTTGAAATGAATTGAACACAATAAAGAATAAATGTTTTATCGGCATGGGGGAAGGAACTTGCTAATTCCTTTTTTAATACAATTGAAGTCTTTTTGGAATGTTCATTTGAACAAAACATGTTAGATTATTCTATTTCCTCCTTCCTTTGTCGTGGCGACTCCCATAGAATAAACCAAAAAAGCAGGAGGGCGTATATGGAATAACTATAATAAACTATACTATAATAAAGAAGAAAATTAAGAAAAGAAGAAATTTTTGTATACCATTTGTATACCAAAAGTATTTCGTATGCGTATGGATCCCAACTCAATTCTTTTCTACTAGAAAATTTCTACTAGAAAAAAGACTAATCTAAGGCTAATATAATAAGTAAGGATTCATCAAATATATCCAAGATTTATTTCGTAATACGGAATTCATCTCATCTTTTTAGGCCCAAAATTTTGATGATACCTTTTTTCCTTGGTTGTGGCTAGGCGGTGAAACATTTCGAAATAATTAACTGAGGGGGGTTTTCGTTTCTAAATCCGATTCGTTATTTTAAGTGGGTTTTCGAGTATTCATAGAAAGGAACAAATGAAGATGAAATTGCTTCGAATTTGCCCATTCGAATTTGCCCAATTGAGATATCTAGGAATAATATTGATTTTGCATTTTTATCCGAAAAGGGCGAACCCTTATCCCATTTCTATATTCCTTCTAGATCCAAGAACTAAATTCAATTTTGACACAAAAATTGGAATGAATAGACCCATAGGTTCAATACCTTGTTATAGAACTCGTGCTTCAGAGAAATATCATATAGAGTCAACGAATGAAGCAGGTTCATTAACGATTCAATTCACAGATAAAAAATGAAAAAAAAGAAAGCATTGCCTTCTTTCCCATATCTTGTATCTATAGTATTTTTGCCCTGGTGGGTCTCTCTCCCATTTAATAAATGTCTGGAACTTTGGGTTACAAATTGGTGGAATACCGGGCAATCCAAAACTCTCTTGAATATCATTCAAGAGAAAAACGTTCTAGAAAGATTCATAGAATTAGAAGAACTCTTTCTGTTGGACGAAATGATAAAGGAGTACCCGGAGACACATATACAAAAACTTCGTATAGGAATACACAAGGAAACGATACAATTGGTCAAAACACACAATGAATATCATCTCCATATCATTTTGCATTTCTCGACAAATATAATCTCTTTCGCTATTCTAAGTGGTTATTTTATTTTGGGTAATGAGGAACTTGTCATTCTTAATTCTTGGGTTCAGGAATTCCTCTATAACTTAAGTGACACAATAAAAGCTTTTTCGATTCTTTTAGTTACTGATTTATGGATTGGATTTCACTCGACTCATGGTTGGGAACTAATAATTGGTTCGTTCTACAACGATTTTGGATTGGCTCATAACGATCAAATTATATCTGGTCTTGTTTCCACCTTTCCAGTTATTCTAGATACAATTGTGAAATATTGGATTTTCCATTATTTAAATCGTGTATCTCCTTCGCTTGTAGTCATTTATCATTCAATGAATGAATGAAGAACTCATTTGATCTCCTGATATCAATCAAATAAATCAGAATCTTTCTTCCTTTATAAAGAAACCATTTTGAATCTTACTTAATTCTTTATATTTTATTTCTACCAGTTCAAGGTATTCGTCCTATATTACAGTACAACTATTCCAGTACAATGACAGACTCGTGCATAGGGAACTTTACTAGTTCCCTATCTAATTTATTGTAGAAATTCCGAGATCCATGATTGGACATGCAAAATAGAAATACTTTTTCTTGGGTAAAGGAACAGATGACTCGATCCATTTCTGTATCGATCATGATATATGTAATAACTCGAGCATCCATTTCAAATGCATATCCCATTTT